CTAAATGTAAATTTTCTTCTTCCGCATGTAGAAAGGGAATAAATAAATCAATTAAATTCCGGGAGGCTTCATAAAGTGCTTCTTTTGGAGTTAAACTTCCATTTGTCCATATTTCGAGAAAAAGTATTTCTTGGGTTTCATTCCCATTGCCATAAGAATGAATACTATGATTCACATTTCGAACGGGCATGAATAGAGCATCTATAGGATAACTTCCGTCTTGAAAGTTATTTGGTACTTTTATACGATATCCGCGATTTCTCTCGAGTTGTAATCCAATACACAAATCAATTGGTTCCGTCAAACTAGCTACATGCTGTGTATTGTCAATTATTTCTACATAAGGTGGCAAGATGATATCCTGAGCAGTTACACATTTAGGTCCCCTAACACAAATAGACGCCTCACAAGTTCCATATAGATTACTTCTCAATACAATTTCTTTCAAATTCATTAAAATTTCGTGTACTGATTCTTGAATACCTACTATAGTCGAGTATTCATGTGGTATTTTCTCAGATTTTGCACGTGTGATACATGTTCCTTCTATTTCTCCAAGCAAAGCTCTTCGCATCGCAATGCCTATTGTGTCAGCTTGACCTTTCAAAAGTGGAGAGAGAATAAAGCGCCCATAATAAAGACATTTACTATCTGTTCTTGATTCAACACATTTCCACTGCAGTGTCCGAGTAGATACTCTTATTTTCTCTCGAACCATAGTAATATTATAAAAAATTGATCATATCTTGGAATCATTTATTTCTCTTGAAATATCTGCAATTCTTTTTTCTACACCCGTCTTTTTTTAGGAGGCCTACAGCCATTATGTGGCATAGGGGTTACATCTCGTACGAAACTTAATAGTATACCACTTCTACGAATAGTCCGTAATGCTGCGTCTCTTCCGAGACCAGGACCTTTTATCATGACTTCTGCTCGTTGCATACCTTGCTCTACCACAGTACGAATAGCATTTCCTGCCGCTGTTTGAGCCGCAAACGGCGTCCCTCTTTTTGTACCCCTAAATCCACAAGTACCGGCGGAAGCCCAAGAAACCACCCGACCTCGTACATCTGTAACAGTCACAATGGTATTGTTGAAACTTGCTTGAACATGAATAACGCCTTTTGGTATTTTACGTGCACTCTTACGCGAACTAATACGTCCATTTCTGCGTGAACCAATTTTTGGTATAGATTTTGCCATAGTTTATCATTTCATAAATATGAGTCAGAGATATATGGATATATCCATTTCATGTCAAAACAAATACTTCATTTTTTTATTTGTATATCAATCAAATCTTTTAGAAAGTTCTTTTTACTAGAATGGTTATCCTTGTCGTTGTTTATGTTTTGGGTTAGAACAAATTACTATAATTCGTCCCCGTCTGCGGATCAGTCGACATTTTTCACAAATTTTACGAACAGAGGCTCTTATTTTCATATTTGTCATTCCCTACTTTAATTTCGATTTTTGGAAGAAAATAAGTTTCTTGAAATTTTGAACCTCAAATTGTATTCTCATGGGAAGGGGTGTTGAAGTTGAAAAACCACTAGTCGTTTGAATCCTTGTTGCGGAGTCTATAAATTATACGACCTCTGGTTGAATCATAACGGCTTACTTCAATCTTAACCCTATCTCCCGGTAGGATCCGTATAAAACTACGTCGTATCCTTCCCGAAACATAACCTAGAATCATATCTTCATTATCTAAACGAACCCAGAACATACCATTAGGAAGTGATTCAGTAATCAAGCCTTCATGAATCCATTTTTGTTCTTTCATTCCAGGCAAAACCCCCTTAAAGTATTAACTAATAGAGGAGTGATATTAGACAACCCGTCTTTTCTCTTTTTTTTTTCACAAATAGGAAATTTGGAATCCAATTCAGATATCAGAAGGATTACCATATATAACATAAAATTTCTCCACCAATTCCTTCTAGTCGAGCCTCTCGATCTGTCATTATACCTCGAGAGGTAGAAAGAATTACAATTCCCATTCCGCCTAAAATTCTAGGAATTCGTTGATAGTTAGAATAGATTCGTAGACCAGGTCGGCTGACCCTTTTTAAATTTAAGGTATTTTTATATGGTCCTTTCCTATTTCTTCTATGTCGCAGAGTTAAAACCAAAAAATCTTTTTTTTTTTCTTGATGTTTTCTCGCGTTTTCGATAAAGCCTTCTCGTAAAAGTATTTTTACAATGTTTTCGGTGATGTTAGTAGATGCTATTCGAACCGTTTCCCTTCTATTCATGTCAGCATTTCGTATAGAGGTTATTATATCAGCAATAGTGTCCTTACCCATGATGAACTAAAATCCGCGGTGTCTCCGAATTTTTATCTAAGCAACATGCTTTTCTTATTAGTTTATTATTTCTTTTATTTTAAGGTATATACGTGATACACAATCTACTATATTAATAATTAATAATTAATATTAATTCAAATATCCCATTTCTCGTCTTATAATACCTCGGGAGCTAATGAAACTATTTTAGTAAAGTTTTGTCTCAATTCCCGGGCAATCGCACCAAAAACTCGAGTTCCTTTTGGATTTCCTTCTTGATCAATGATAACTGCAGCATTGTCATCATATCGTATTATCATACCATTGTCTCGTTTGAGTTCTTTACAGGTACGTACAATTACAGCTCTGATCACTTCTGATCTTTCTAAGGGCGTATTTGGTATTGCTTCTTTGATCACAGCAACAATAACGTCACCAATACGAGCATATCGACGATTGCTAGCTCCTATGATTCGAATACACATCAATTCTCGAGCCCCGCTATTGTCTGCTACATTCAAATGGGTCTGAGGTTGAATCATATCATTTTTTTTTTATCTGTTCTTTCAATGCAAAAATAAAATGCAAAGGGCGAAAAAGAAAAAGAAATATTGTTTGTCCAAAACAAAAAAACAGAAGGTTTTTTTATCTCAAAGATCTATTTCTCTTGGTTCTATATTACCATCACTATCCTGAAATAATGAATTGAGTTCGTATAGGCATTTTAGATGCCGCTATTGAGATCGCCCTTCGGGCTATATTTTCTGCTACTCCGCTTATTTCATAAAGTATTCGACCTGGTTTGACAACAGCTACCCAATATTCGGGAGATCCTTTCCCAGAACCCATACGGGTTTCCGCGGGTCTTACTGTAACTGGTTTGTCTGGAAATATACGTACCCATATTTTTCCACCGCGGCGTGCATTTCGTGTCATTGCTCGCCGCCCCGCTTCTATTTGTCTCGACGTGATCCAAGCGGGTTCAAGTGCCTGAAGAGCATATCTTCCGAAACAAATATGATTCCCCCGATAAGATATTCCCTTCATTCTTCCTCTATGTTGTTTACGGAATCTGGTTCTTTTGGGGTTATAGTTGATGGTTTTTTCTTAATTCCATCTCTACTACAGAACCGGACGTGAGAGTTTCTTCTCATCCGGCTCCTCGCGAATGAAAAATTGGAATATTGAATTCAATTTTCATATTGAATTAAGGTATACATGTAATAATACACTGAATCAAGAGATTCTTTCGGATTCATCTAATTTTTTTCATTTTTTTATAAAAATCTTTTTTTAACAATCCAATAAAAAAAAAAGGAATTTTCGCGGGCGAATATTTACTCTTTCAATATCTATTTTAGCTGTAGTGTTAGTTTATCACTTTTCAGAATAGATGAATTGTTCTTTGGTTCGTTCCGCCATCCTTCCAAATGAATCAGCAGAATTCATTTTCAATTGAATCTTCTGTATTCACAGGTTCCATCGTTCCCATCGCTTCTTAATTAATGGTTAGGTCTGAATTATACAACGGAGCTCTTAATTAAAATTGTTTTTGAGCCAACCTTCTTAGTCTTTATTGGCTAGAGGCTCTTACTTTTTCTAAGAACAGATTCATATAATTGTATCTGTATTGATGCTTTATTACATTGTCTTTTATGAAATGATTCAAAGACCTTACATATTGGAATCATATATCTTTTATATTTCTTTTTTTTCTTTCTCTCACCTTTCCATTTATCTGCATCCCTTTATATTTTGTATATTTTCATTTAATTTTGCTTGACAATTCATTAGATCTATTGTTTATGCCAAGTGCAAAAAATTTCAGTTGCTGCAATGATAGGACAAAAATATCCTATCTTGACTGCTTCTCTGGATCCAGATAATGTGATGCAATGAGTTGGTTAGTAGTTCTATATTTATTAGTTCATATTACATACTATAGGACTAGGTCTTTTACTTTTTTTAACAAAACCAACGAGTCACACACTAAGCATAGCAATTCTATCAAAGGTCATAACGAATTTTTATTTAACCTTATAGAATTTAAAATTAGAATTTTTTTGATGGAAAAAAAATGAATGAAAAAGGTTGTCGTTTTATGTTTCATCCGAAAATCGAAACATAAACACAGGTCAAGTAAAGGATTATTATTCCTTGTCTATAAATATCCAAATTTGAATACCCAATACTCCATAGATAGTTCGAACCGTATAGGCGCAATAATCAATTTTCGCGCGAATAGTTTGTAGGGGAACCCTGCCCTCTCTTATCCATTCGATACGTGCAATTTCTTTTCCATCGATACGACCCGCAATTTGTATTTGAATTCCTTTTGTATCAGCTTGTTCGGTTAATTCAATAGCCTTTTTCATTGCTTTTCGAAATGACACCCTATTCTTTAATTGTCCGGCTATAAATTCTGCAAGAATATTAGGATTTCCATAAGGTTTTGCAATTCTTGTAATAGCAATGTTGAGTTTTCGGTTCACACAATTCAATTCTTTTTGTACATTTATTTTTAGGTCTTCGATCCCTCGTGGTTTATTTTCTATTAATAACTTTGGGAATCCCATATAGATTATGACCTGTATCAGATCGATTCTTTTTTGAATTTCGATATGTGCAATTCCTTCGACACTCGAGGATGTTTTTGTATTTTTTTGTACATAATTTTTGATACAATCCCGTATTTTTTTATCTTCT